GCATTCTAACGAATCCCTAGGGAATTTGTAAGAAATTCTTTTCTTTTTTAATATCTAATTTTGTATTAACAAAATTAGATATTAAAAAAGAAATCCGAAGCTAAAAACAAGAGAAGAATAAAAATAAGTAATAATAATGGATTATCATACATATATTTCATGTAGAAAGATGCATAGGCCCGTTTATTTAGTTCTACATTCCTTGCGCTTAGTATATATACTCATTTAGTATACTTAGTATACTTATATACAATTATATAAGTATACTTAATATACATTTATATACGAATTAGAATATGATAATAATTAGAATATGAATTCTAATTATTATAGGATATCCTTATACCAATAACAGGTACAAATATTAAATCGAGGTACCCTTTCTATGACAATTCTCAACAGCTTTCCCTCTATTTTTGTGCCTTTAGTGGGCCTAGTATTTCCGGCAATGGCAATGGCTTCGTTATTTCTTTATCTTGAAAAAAATAAGATTTTGTAAATCCGATCGGATCAAGGTCAAATCTCGTCTAGTTTTTTTCAAGACTTAGCGATGACGGATATCCATTTAGTAGAATAGTGTATAAGACTAAGAGGCGGCTTTCCCCGAACATAAACGAAGAGCTCTTATGCATGTGTAAACATGATATATAGGTACATAAATTCTATCTATTTTGAACAAGAGGCTGTGATCCGAACTCATGTCTGCAATGAAAGTCAATGGTACCAATCTACAGGGACTTATATGAAGGGGATACTCTTATTTTATTCTACCTCACCAATTCGATGAATTATTGCTAAGAGCTCACGTCCAAATAGTACTAGTTGATGAGAGTTACTTCGGAAATACAAAAAGTAAACTAAAATGGATTTGGTTTTGGTTATTTCCCCAATTCCAATAAAATGCAACTGGAGCTAGTATGTATGAGTTGGCGATCAGAATATATATGGGTAGAATTTATAGCGGGCTCTCGCAAACCAGGCAATTTCTTCTGGGCCTTTATCCTTTTTTTAGGCTCATTAGGATTCTTAGTGGTTGGAATTTCTAGTTATCTTGATAGGAATTTGCTATCTTTATTTCCGTCGCAGCAAATCAATTTTTTTCCACAAGGGATCGTGATGTCTTTCTACGGGATCGCGGGTCTCTTTATTAGTTCCTATTTGTGGTGCACAATTATATGGAATGTAGGTAGCGGTTATGATCGATTTGATACAAAAGAGGGAATAGTGTGTATTTTTCGTTGGGGATTTCCTGGAAAAAATCGCCGCATCTTTCTACGATTCCTTATGAAAGATATTCAGTCCATCAGAATAGAAGTTAAAGAGGGTATTTATGCTCGTCGTGTCCTTTATATAGAAAGCAGAGGCTTGGGGGCCATTCCCTTGAATCGTACTGATGAGAATTTGACTCCGCGAGAAATTGAGCAAAAGGCTGCGGAATTGGCCTATTTCTTGCGTGTACCAATTGAAGGATTTTGAAAAATGAACTGAAGAATAAACGCTTTCTTAGCAGGAGGAAACCCCCACGAATCCATTTTTCTTTAGCAAAACGGACTTGATTGAAGTTTCTTCCGAACGACCTGTTGGACCAAAGCAAACGTGTACGGAACAGCCATAATCTAAAACGAAACCCTTTTCTTTTATACTTTCTTTTGTCTTTACTACTGACCAAAGAATTGGATCTCATAAAATGAGGACTTTTCCGTCTTTTTTTTTTCACTCATTTTTGATCATCACAATATTCTTCAGAAAATTCTCTCAAATATTCCTTGGACTATGCTCGGGGACGGGGCTGGGGAGCCCGCTAATTTTTTTTTTGCGAAATATTCGAAAGTTTCATTTTTAATAGAAGGTAAGTTCTTTCATTTCGAAATGCGACTAATATTTATTTTTTGAATTTGAATCTTTCGGGCATTCATCGAAGGGGGGAATCACTTCGAATATTTGATCAATTGAGATATCCGGAAACCCTATTTTTTTTTATTATTTCTTGCTTCAAATTCAAATTTGAATTTGAATTTGAAGCGAGAATTCGCGGTGGATTCTTCTTCGATTTCTGTAGGTTTGCTACACTCGGTTCAAGGACTAACCGCCGAATCCCAACTAAAAAAAAAAAGACTCGATTTATAGGCGCGATACCTTGTAATCGAACTCATGCTTGATAGAAATATTAGACGCATAGAATCAACAAATGAGGTGGGTTCATTAACAATTCACAGATGAAAAAATGACAAAAAAGAACGCATCCATTCCCCTTAGATATCTTTCATCTATAGTATTTGTAGTATTTTTGCCCTGGTGGATCCCTCTCTCATTTAATAAAAGTCTGGAATCCTGGGTTACTAATTGGTGGAATACTAGTCAATCCGAAACCTTTTTGAATGATATTCAAGAAAAGGCTATTCTAGAAAAATTCATAGAATTAGAGGAATTATTTCTCTTGGACGAAATGATAAAGGAATTTCCGGAAAGACGTCTAGAAAAGCTTCGTATAGGGCTCCAG